ACGAATTTGAACAGAGAATAGATATTCTCAATAGAGAAACATTGTTGACTGAGGAAGACCGCCCCTTTAATAATCAAGAAATGACAATAACAGCGAATGAGCAGGATTCAAATCCCATCGATCACACAATTAGAAAATATAAAACTGGAATAAACGAAATAAGTAAAAAAGTTCCTCAAGATCCATACAACGAAGCTGGCGGACCATCGTTTCCAACGGTTTATGAAATTCGTTCAAGAAGCATAAAGCTTTTAGAAATTAAGCCTAAGAAAGCATATGGTGTCTACCGAGAAGTGAATTATCAAACGCGTTCACAACTACCGGATTATAGTCGAGCGCTAATACGAGGTACTTTACGTGCCCTAAGACGTAAAATGGTTACAGGCGAATCGTTGCAAATAAGGGTCCATTCCCCATTTTTTTTGGACCAAGTCGAAAACATTTATAATTTTTTTCATAATAATTTTTATTATACAATTAGCGAACTCTTTTATAGGATTGACGAAATTTTTAGAAATTGGACAGGTAAGAACAAATGGGAAAAAGAAGAAGACGAAGAGGACGAGATGGTACTAAGAGAGGGAGACCCTTCTCGTAGCGAAATAATAAGAGATGAGCTGGAAGAACTAGAAGATCGAGAATATTTTGATGAGCTTGGATATGTTCGAGAAATAAGAGGTGTGATGCTACTAATCCAATCGATTCTTAGAAAATATATTATATTACCCTCATTGATAATAGCTAAAAATATCGCACGTATCTTATTATTTCAAACTCCTGAGTGGTCCGAGGATTTTAAAGATTGGAAACGAGAAAGGCATATTAGATGTACTTATATTGGTATTCCAATATCCGAAAATGAATTTCCACCAGAATGGTTAAAAGAGGGTATTCAGATAAAGATTCTATATCCTTTTTGCCTACAACCTTGGCAAAATGCCGTGAAAAAAAAGAAAAAACATGATTTTTGTTTTTTAACTCCCTCTGGAACACCAATTGACCAGCTTTTTGTTGGTATTCCTCGAGAAGAACCTTCTTTTTTTAAACCTATATTTAAAGAACTCAAAAAAAGAATTAAAAAATTGAAAATTAAGTGTTTTAGAGCTTTAACCCTTTTAAAAGAAGAAAAATTCTTTCGAAAAGTCTCAAAAGAAACAAAAAAATGGATCATCAAAAGCATTCTATTTCTCCAAGGAAAAAAACTAAAAGGAAACAAAAAAGAACTCTTTCCTTCTTTTGGAGAAATCGATGAAGAAATACATGGATTGGGTGAAACTAAAAAAGATCCAATAATCATTAATCAGATGATTCACGAATCTTCCATGCGAAGTCGATCTATAAAAGAGTGGACAAATTTTTTACTGACAGAAAAAAAAATGAAAGATCTGACTGAGAGAACAAACACAATCCAAAATCAACTAGAAAAGATTATAAAAATAAAAGATACTGAAAACGGATTTCTAAATCAAGAAATCAATATTAGTTCTACGAAAAAAAGTTATCATGATAAAATATTACAAGCATCAAAAAGAATTTGGCATATAGTAAAAAGAAGAATTACGCGATTAATCCGTAAATTCGATTTTTTTATACAATTTTGGATTGAAAGACTATACATAGATTTTTTTTTACGTATCATTAATATTACAAGAACCAATGCACAACTTGTTCTCGAATCAATAAAAAAAAAAATTATTGATAAATCCATTTTCAATAATGAAAGAAATCAGGAAAGAAATCAAAAAGCAAATAGAAATGGACTTCATTTTATTTCAAGTATAAAAAAAAACTCATTTTTAAATAGTCGAATTCGAAATAAGAAATCCAAAACATTTTTTGACTTATCCTCCTTCTCCCAAGCATATGTTTTTTACAAATTATCACAAACCCAAGGTATTAACTTGTATAAATTCAAGCCTATCCTTCAATATGAAGGAGCATCCATTTTTCTTAAAAATGAAATAAAGAATTTTTTTGATTTTGGAGAACAAGGAATATTTCATTACGGATTAAAACATAAAAATGTTTTCCATTCATTCATTCCAGAATGGAAAAACTGGTTAAAGACTCATTATCAATACGATTTATCTCATATTAGATGGCTTAAATTAGTGCCAGAAAAATGGCGAAATAGCGTCAATCAGCACCGTATGGCTCAAAATAAAGATTTAAAGAAAGAGAGTTCATATGAAAAAGAAAAAAGAATTCATTACATAAAAGAAAATGATTTTGACGCAGACTCATTAATGAATCAAAAATATAAAAAATCGAATTTTCAAAAACCTTATCGATATAATTTTTTCTCGTATAAATCTATTAATAAGGAGGATAACGAATATAAAAAGGACTCATCTATTTATGGGTCACCATTACAAGTAAATAATAGCGAAGAGATTTTTTATAATTCCAACACGGATAAAGGGAAATTTTTTGATATGCTGGGAGGTATCCCTATCCACAATTTTCTATTCCCTAATTATCTAGGGGAAAATGATATTATTGATAGGGAGAATTTTTCTATCCGAAAATCTAGAAGATCTTGTGATTGGTTTAATATTTGGCTTAAAAACAAGGACGATATTGAGTCCTGGGTTTCTACCAAGACTAAGAAAAATATTCTGCCTGAGATTAATAATCTAAATGAGGTTAATAATTATCAAAATTATTCTAAAATAAATAGGAGAAGACTCTTTTATTTACCAATTTATCAAAATAAAGACCCGAATAAAAAAATGAGAAAAGCCCTTCTTTTTGATTGGATGGGAATGAATGAAGAAATACTAAGTCGTCCTATAAGGAATCTTGGGGTTTGGTTCTGCCCAAATTTTGGGCACCTTTATGATGTATATAAGCAAAACCCGTGGATTATACCAAAAAAATCCCTTCTTTCAAATGTTATTGAAAAAGAAAACGTTAGTAGAAAAAAAAATAATAAAAAAAGGGACACATCGAACCCAACAAAAATACTTTTTTTCAATAAAAAAAATTTAGATTCTGAAAGGGAGATCCGATATTTTGACAGAGAGAAAGAGAAGGGAATTTTTGACCCTCAAAAAAGAGACTTTCAAAAACAAATATACTTTACAGATTTCATAAAAGATCGTCTTTTGCGTTATTACTTTGGTTGGTATGATGATTTTGCGGACGAAAAAGTAAACACTAGTATCTATGAAAATTGTTTCCTGCTTAAAGTGAAAAGTCAAGGATATCAAATATCAGAAGCAGCTATCCTCTCCATACTAAGGGGGGAAACATGTCTGGATTGTTTGTTCGATCGTAACGAGGCGAAATTAAATGCTTCTAAATTAATGAGAAGGGGATTTTTTCTTCTCGAACCAGTTCGTCTGTCTGTAAACAATGATGGACGTTTGATTCTATATCAAACCATAAGTATTTCGTTGGTTCATAAGAATAAACAAAAAATCAATCAAATATACCACGAAAAAGGCTCTGTTACTAAGACCAATTTTGATGAATTAATTGCAAGACAGAAAAAAATGGCTGAAACTAGAGACAAAAATCATTATGATTTGTTTGTTCCTGAAACTATTTTATCCCCTAAAGGTCGTAGAGAATTGCGAATTCTAATTTGTTTCAATTCAAGGGGTAGAAATAGTATGGATAGAAATCCAGTATTTTGCAATGATGTAAAAAACTGTGGTCAAGTTTTGAATAAGAGTAACCGTCTTGCTAGCGATAAAAAAAAACTAAAAAAACTCAAGTTCTTTCTTTGGCCCAATTATCGATTAGAGGATTTAGCTTGTATGAATCGCTATTGGTTTAATACTAATGATGGTAGTCGTTTCAGTATGTTACGAATACATATGTACCCGCGATTAAAAATTCGTTAATAGTACATCTATTTTTCAATATATTTATTATATCGGGAATATGCAAACAAATCGGTGGACCCAAAAATTTTCTTGCATTCTATTTTGATACATGATATTAATTTACTGACAGACATATCAATTCGATCTATAAATAAATCAACAGACTTTTCTTATTGTTTTTATTTAACTCTAAAACTTTCTCTTTTGCAAAAATAGACCATTTCTTTGTAGCCCGGTATGAATCAAATAGAAAAACAAATTGATTAATTTTTTTATTCATTTTTTTTTGATAAATTGAAGAGGTTCATAACGAACTTAAGGTCTTTGTATATATCAAAATACCTCTTATTATTATTACTGATTAACAAAATTCACATAAAAAGGGGGGGTGGGGAGGGGGAAGAAGACTTTGTTTTATGAAAAAAAATTCCTTCATTTCAGTTATTTTTCAAGAGAAAAACGAAGAAAACAGGGGGTCCGTTGAATTTCAAATAGTCAATTTCACCAATAAGATAAGAAGACTTACTTCGCATTTGGAATTGCACAAAAAAGACTATTTATCTCAGAGAGGTCTACGAAAAATGTTGGGAAAACGTCAACGGTTGCTGTCTTATTTATCAAAGAAAAGCGAAGTGCGTTATAAAAAATTAATTAGTGAGTTGGATATTCGGGAGTCAAAAAATCGTTAATGAATTTGAAATTTTTGAATTAGTTTATTTTTTAGATCTTGAATTTTGATGAACTTCTTTTCGTTTTCAGCAATTCATGTACAAATGAATCGAGGAAAAACCTATGAATATACCGGTTACAGAAAAGAACCTTATGATAGTCAATATGGGACCTCACCACCCATCAATGCACGGTGTTCTTCGTCTTATCATTACTCTAGATGGTGAAGATGTTGTTGACTGCGAACCAATATTAGGTTATTTACACAGAGGAATGGAAAAAATTGCAGAAAACAGAACAATTATACAATATCTGCCTTATGTAACACGTTGGGATTACTTAGCTACTATGTTCACGGAGGCAATAACCGTAAATGGACCAGAACAGTTGGGAAATATTCAAGTACCTAAAAGAGCCAGCTATATCAGAGTGATTATGTTGGAGTTGAGTCGTATCGCTTCTCATCTGTTATGGCTTGGACCTTTTATGGCGGATATTGGCGCGCAAACTCCCTTTTTCTATATTTTCCGAGAAAGGGAGTTAATCTATGATCTATTTGAAGCTGCCACCGGTATGAGAATGATGCATAATTTTTTTCGTATCGGAGGAGTCGCGGCGGATCTACCTTATGGATGGATAGATAAATGCTTGGATTTTTGTGATTATTTTTTAACAGGGGTTGGTGAATATCAAAAACTTATTACGCGAAATCCTATTTTTTTAGAACGAGTTGAGGGAATAGGCATTATTGGTGGAGAAGAAGCAATAAATTGGGGTTTATCTGGACCAATGCTACGAGCATCTGGTATACAATGGGATCTTCGGAAAGTTGATCGTTATGAGTGTTATGACGAATTTGATTGGGAAATCCAGTGGCAAAAAGAAGGAGATTCTTTAGCGCGTTATTTAGTCCGAATCAGTGAAATGACAGAATCCATAAGAATAATTCAACAGGCTTTGGAAGGAATTCCGGGGGGTCCTTACGAGAATTTAGAAATCCGATGTTTTGGTAGAGAAAGGGCTGCAAAATGGAATGATTTTGAATATCGATTCATTAGTAAAAAACCGTCTCCTACATTTGAATTGCCGAAACAAGAACTTTATGTGAGAGTTGAAGCTCCAAAGGGAGAATTGGGAATTTTTCTGATAGGGGATCAAAGCGGTTTTCCTTGGAGATGGAAAATTCGCCCGCCGGGTTTTATCAATTTGCAAATTCTTCCTCAGTTAGTTAAAAAAATGAAATTGGCTGATATTATGACGATACTAGGTAGCATAGATATTATTATGGGAGAAGTTGATCGTTGAAATGATAATGTATACAACGGGCGTACAAGATATCAATTCTTTTTCAAAATTGGGATCTTTAAAAGAGGTCTACGAGATCATATGGATATTTGTCCCTATTTTGACTCTTGTATTGGGAATCACAATAGGTGTACTCGTAATTGTATGGTTAGAACGAGAAATATCTGCAGGAATACAACAGCGTACTGGTCCTGAATACGCCGGACCTTTGGGAATTCTTCAAGCTCTAGCGGATGGGACAAAACTGCTTTTCAAAGAGAATCTTTTTCCTTCTAGGGGAAATACCCGATTATTTAGTATTGGACCATCTATAGCAGTCATATCTATTTTACTAAGTTTTTCAGTAATTCCTTTTAGCTATCACCTTGTTTTAGCCGATCTCAATATTGGTATTTTTTTATGGATTGCCATTTCAAGTATTGCTCCTGTTGGACTTCTTATGTCAGGATATGGATCAAATAACAAATATTCTTTTTTAGGTGGTTTGCGAGCTGCTGCGCAATCGATTAGTTATGAAATACCATTAACTCTATGCGTTTTATCAATATCTCTACGTGTGATTCGTTAAAATCGAAATTTTTATTTTCCCTATTTCTTTCGTTCTAAAAAATAAGTTGAATGAAGAGAATAGATATCCTCTTTTTTTATTATGGGTTGATAAATTAAATTAGATAGTCATATATGAGTGAAAGAAAACAGCTTCTAAATTCGCAGTAAAAAAAAGTTAAATCTCATTTCCTATGTACAAGAAATAAGTGGAAATAAACATAAGCGAAAGAAATCCTTTACCCCAAGACTGATTGATTAGTCAACCTAGCTTGAAGCGGGTTAAAAAAAACCGTATGGAATTTTGACTATTGTTTGTATGGATTACTATATCCATATTGCCAAACGGAAGATTGAACAAAAAAGCGTGGATGGTTAGGAACACCAAAATACACAAAGGATTAGTAATGGAGATTATGTAAATTCTCTAAAAGGATAGTTCTGCAGAACATAAAAGGAATACTCATTGGGGCTTTAAATTAGTAGAAATGATCAGGCAGTACTCCCCAGATTCCGATCCAGAGTAGGCTCCTATCCACCGATTAAAGCAATGACTATCTAGAACGAAATAATCCTTTCCTTTTTTTAGTTTAAGCCCCCATTTCCTCAGAAAGAAGAATAGAAATGAAAAACAAATAAAAGAAAAACCTTTTCTTTCATATATGTATAGAGAAATAATTCATCTCATGATTCATGAACTAATGAAACGTTTAATTTGTTTTTTCGTAATCGAAAACGTGAAATATTGATTGAGTTTTCTACAAGGAGTATTTTATTGAAGAATTAAGTTATTACTCAACAAAGAAAAATTGAAAAAAAAAAAGGGGCGAGATGAATTCAGAAGCACTTTTTTTTATATTTATTTAATTTCTTAATTTTCTTATAGTATAGCGGACGGAATTCCATTGGTATAATTTTTGACCTTCCGACCCATTTTGACCCTATCTAGTCTACACGAATACCAAGACAAATAATGCGGATCCGGTCATTAGATTTATTTGTGACCCACGAGGAGCCGTATGAGGTGAAAATCTCATGTACGGTTTTGGAATAGCGATGGGAACTGTGATGTTATTATCGACTATGATTATCGAATAGTTTAAGTACAGTTGATATAGTTGAGGCGCAGTCAAAATATGGGTTTTGGGGTTGGAATTTGTGGCGTCAACCCATAGGGTTTATAGTTTTTCTAAGTTCTTCCCTAGCGGAATGTGAGAGATTACCTTTTGATTTACCAGAAGCGGAAGAAGAATTAGTAGCAGGTTATCAAACCGAATATTCGGGTATCAAATTTGGTTTATTTTACGTTGCTTCCTATCTAAATCTATTACTTTCTTCGTTATTTGTAACAGTTCTTTACTTGGGCGGTTGGAACATTTCCATTCCGTACATATTTTCTCCTGAGCTAAATAAAGTCGATGGGATCTTTAGAACGACAATCGGTCTCTTTATTACATTAGCAAAAACTTTTTTGTTCTTGTTTATTCCTATCGCAACAAGATGGACTTTCCCTCGGTTAAGAATGGACCAACTACTAAATCTTGGATGGAAATTTCTTTTACCTATTTCTCTCGGTAATTTATTATTAACAACTTCTTTCCAACTTCTTTCACTGTAAAGAAAAAAAGAATATGATGCTCATAACTTGGTTCAAACAAGCGAAAGAAACAAAGATAAAATTATTCATAAAAATTTACGATATGTTCCCTATGCTAACTGGGTTCATGAATTATGGTCACCAAACAGTACGCGCAGCGAGGTACATTGGTCAAGGTTTCATGATTACCTTATCCCATGCAAATCGTTTACCTGTAACTATTCAATATCCTTATGAAAAATTAATCACATCCGAGCGTTTCCGCGGCCGAATCCATTTTGAATTTGATAAATGCATTGCTTGTGAAGTATGTGTTCGTGTATGTCCTATAGATCTGCCTGTTGTTGATTGGAAATTTGAAACAGATATTCGAAAAAAACGATTGCTTAATTACAGTATTGATTTTGGAATTTGTATATTTTGCGGTAACTGCGTTGAGTATTGTCCAACAAATTGTTTATCAATGACTGAGGAATATGAACTTTCTACTTACGACCGTCACGAATTGAATTATAATCAAATTGCTTTGGGCCGTTTACCAATGTCAGTAATTGACGATTATACAATCCGAACAGTTTTGAATTCGCCTCAAAGCAAAACTAGGTAAATAGGCCTCCGATTCTATTTCTAGTAAAGTAAAGCCAAGAGAAATTGACAATTCTTAAGGGTTTAAATTAAAAGAACGAAGTCTTTCTCTTTGTTTTGTTTGATCAAAAATTCCAATCAAATCAAAGAATAAAAAAAAAACTGTCCAAAAATTGTACCTACATCAATTTACACCTAATAGATTTGAATTTCATTCAATTCGGAACGGATCATAAATTCAATTAGGCGAACGAGCGGATCATAAAAAAAATTCCTGGTCGAGTCAATAAGGTCATGAAAAGTATTTAAATTTGCTTATCCCATATAATGGATTTGCCTGGATCAATACATGATTTTCTTTTAGTTTTTCTGGGATTGGGTCTTATATTAGGGGGCCTGGGAGTGGTATTACTTACCAACCCAATTTTTTCTGCCTTTTCCTTGGGATTGGTTCTTAGCTGTATATCCTTATTCTATATTCTCTCCAATTCTCATTTTGTAGCCGCTGCCCAGTTACTTATTTATGTGGGAGCCATAAATGTTTTAATCCTATTTGCTGTGATGTTTATGAATGGTTCAGAATATTACACCGATTTTAATCTGTGGACCGTTGGGGATGGCGTCACTTCACTGGTTTGTACAAGTATTCTTGTTTCGCTAATTACTACTATTTTAGATACGTCATGGTACGGTATTATTTGGGCTACAAAATCAAACCAAATTATAGAACAAGACTTAATAAGTAATAGTCAACAAATTGGAATTCATTTATCAACCGATTTTTTTCTTCCATTTGAACTCATTTCAATAATTCTTTTAGTTGCTTTGATAGGCGCAATTGCTGTGGCTCGTCAATAATAAATAGAAATATGTATAACTAACAGCAGCAAGCACTCAAAATTTTCTGGGTTATCATATTTATTTCCCTTGAATGAATTCTATAGAAATATAGGAATCAAATTAAAGGCTTTTCATACCTAAAATAGAAATTTTTGAAAATTCCTTTATTTTTAAATTCTTTTATTCGATCTATTTCCAATAGAATATATTCTTTTGTTCCGTCCTTGTTCAATTTCTAGTCAAGCGAATCTGTTGAATTCTTGTTCATATTGAAATGAATTTAAATTCATAAGGAGTTGGTCAATGATGCTCGAACATGTACTTGTTTTGAGTGCCTATTTATTTTCTATTGGTATTTATGGATTGATTACGAGTCGAAATATGGTTAGGGCCCTTATGTGTCTTGAACTTATACTGAATGCGGTTAATATCAATTTTGTAACCTTTTCTGATTTTTTTGATAATCGCCAATTAAAAGGAGATATTTTTTCAATTTTTGTTATAGCTATTGCAGCCGCTGAAGCTGCTATTGGATTGGCTATTGTTTCGTCAATTTATCGTAATAGAAAATCAACACGTATCAATCAATCTACGTTGTTGAATAAATAGTATTATTAATAAATATTCAAATAATAAAGGAATCTAGATCATATTTGTAAATCAAAGCATCTTAGACCTTTTTTATTAGTTACTCTCGAAGGAAATTGGTTAGAAAATTTCTAAAATTTCTGGTAAATCGTTGATTCATCTAGTGTTTCAATATATGATTCAGTTACAAGTTTACTAGATCGAATTTTTATGACATTCAAAATTTGATAGATCCCCATGTCACATTCAGTAAAAATTTATGATACATGTATAGGGTGTACTCAATGTGTTCGAGCTTGCCCCACCGATGTGTTAGAAATGATCCCTTGGGATGGATGTAAAGCTAAGCAAATTGCTTCTGCTCCAAGAACAGAAGACTGTGTTGGTTGTAAGAGATGTGAATCCGCCTGCCCAACAGATTTCTTGAGCGTTCGAGTTTATTTATGGCATGAAACGACTCGAAGCATGGGTCTAGCTTATTGATACGTTCCCCAAAACCCCAGTTGAATACATTTTGAATACATTTGATTTTTTTTACTGAAAAAACCCGTACTCGAAAAAAAACCATAAAGATTCTTTTTTCGAGCGCGGGTTTTTCTGGTCCAAGTGTATCTTGTCTTTACCATGAATTATTTTCCTTGGTTAACAATAATTGTTGTTTTACCCATATCAGCGGGTTCCCTCATTTTCTTTCTTCCTCATAGAGGAAATAAGTTAATTCGGTGGTATACTATTTGTATATGCATTTTAGAACTTCTTCTAATGACCTATGTATTTTGTTATCATTTCCAATTGGACGATCCATTAATCCAGCTGGCGGAAGATTATAAATGGATCAATTTTTTTGATTTTTACTGGAGATTGGGAATAGATGGACTTTCCATAGGACCCGTTTTACTGACCGGATTTATTACTACTTTAGCTACTTTAGCAGCTTGGCCAGTTACTCGGGATTCCCGATTATTCCATTTCTTAATGTTAGCAATGTACAGTGGTCAAATAGGATCATTTTCCTCTCGGGATCTTTTACTTTTTTTCATCATGTGGGAGTTAGAATTAATTCCCGTTTATCTCCTTCTATCTATGTGGGGGGGAAAGAAACGCCTGTATTCAGCTACAAAGTTTATTTTGTATACTGCAGGGGGTTCCATTTTTCTATTAATAGGAGTTTTGGGTATTGGGTTCTACGGTTCTAATGAACCAACATTAAACTTTGAAACATTAGTTAATCAATCATATCCTATACCACTGGAAATACTATTCTATATTGGGTTTCTTATTGCTTTTGCTGTCAAATCGCCGATTATACCCTTACATACATGGTTACCAGACACCCACGGGGAGGCACATTACAGTACTTGCATGCTTCTAGCCGGAATCTTATTAAAAATGGGAGCGTATGGATTAGTTCGGATCAATATGGAATTATTACCCCATGCACATTCTCTCTTTTCCCCTTGGTTGCTGATAGTAGGTACAATGCAGATAATTTATGCAGCTTCAACATCTCTTGGGCAACGTAATTTAAAAAAAAGAATAGCCTATTCCTCTGTATCTCATATGGGCTTCATACTTATAGGAATTGGTTCAATAACCGATACGGGACTCAACGGAGCCATTTTACAAATAATATCTCATGGATTTATTGGCGCTGCGCTTTTTTTCTTGGCGGGAACGAGTTATGATAGAATACGGCTTGTTTATTTCGACGAAATGGGCGGAATGGCTATTCCAATTCCAAAAATATTTACGATGTTCAGTATCTTATCGATGGCTTCTCTTGCATTACCTGGCATGAGTGGTTTTGTTGCGGAATTGATAGTCTTTTTTGGAATCATTACCAGCAAAAAATATTTTTTAATGCCAAAAATACTAATTACTTTTGTAATGGCAATTGGAATAATATTAACTCCTATTTATTCATTATCTATGTCACGTCAAATGTTCTATGGATATAAGTTATTTAATGCTCCAAGCTCTTATTTTTTTGATTCTGGACCACGAGAGTTATTTCTTTCGATCTCTATCTTTCTACCCATAATAGGTATTGGTATTTATCCGGATTTCGTTCTCTCACTATCAGGTGAGAGGGTCGAAGCTATTCTATCGAATTTTTTTTATAGGTAGTATTCATTAATAAAATAAAAAAAAGCATCCTATTATTCGTAAAAAGGTTCGTTGTACAATTGTGAAAAAAGGAGAAGTCTTTTTTCTTCTATTAAGTTGAATCAAAAAAAGTAAAATAAAAGTGAATTTGAATCAGACATCTTTGGCCTTTGTGAGAACCTTTTGAATCGCTCTACTATTTGATTCAAAAGGTTCTTGACGGATTATTCTTAGGTATACAATGTGCTTTTTCTTAGTCTTTTTTTATTCAATTAGATGTTAATGTAAATGAACCATAACTATGTAAACCAATTCCTAATAGATTAACCCCAAAGTAACATATCCAAATTATAAGAAAGCCTGTAGAAGCCACAATTGCGGAATTTACACCTTCGAAATTTTTATTTGTTCGAGTATGTAAATAAATTGCGAATATGGTCCAAGTAATAAAAGCCCAAGTTTCCTTTGGGTCCCAACTCCAATATGACCCCCAAGACTCATTAGCCCAGACTGCTCCAGACAGAATCCCTATTGTTAAAAAGATAAATCCAAGCCTAATAATCCAATAACTCCAACGATCCAATTGTTGAGTCAATTGATATCTGTAATAATCGTGAGAAGAAAGAGAATAAGTCTTTAGGAAAACATTGCTACTTTCAGTCATGTATTGAATTTTGTCACAGGAAAACGATTCATTTAATAAATTTCTTTTTTTACCAAAAATCTTTATGACTTTTCGAAATGTAATGACTAGAAGAGCTACTGATAATAATGATCCACATAAAAGAGCTGCATAGCCTAATACCATCATACTTACGTGCATCATTAACCATCGAGATTGAAGAGCTGGTACTAATGTTGCGGATTGATGCATTTTGGTTAAAAGGCCCGAAGTAGCAAAGCCTTGAGTAAAAATAGCACTTGGCGCGGTTATTGCGCTTAAATCATTTTTATGCTTTTTAAAAGAGGAAGCCATATGAATAACGGAGAAACTCCATGAAAGAAAGATTAATGATTCATATAAATCACTTAATGGGAAATGTCCCGAATAAATCCAACGAGTAATTAATAATCCTGTTATACAGACAAAGGTAGCTATTGTTCCCTTTTCTGATGAATCATATAGTCCTACAACTTCATTGGCTAATAAGGTTAAAAAATGAATTGTAATTACGACTGAAACGACCGAAAAGGATATATGAGTTAATATATGTTCTAAAGTTGAAAAAATCATAAAAATTTTTGAAAAAAAAAAAAAGCGAGAATTTATTGATTCATTAGAGGGAATCAAAACAAGGAATTGAATTCATTATAGGGCTTATTCTATCTCTTTTAGAAGATACAGAAGACACAATGCCGCCACTCGGACTCGAACCGAGATGCTCTAGCACTGCTTCCTAAGAGCAGCGTGTCTACCAATTCCACCATGGCGGCTTGGTCGAAATTATAATAACCGAATTTTACTCAATGGTCGAGATTAAAGGGGTCCAATATTTTTTAGTGAGTATTGAAATTGATGAATAAAACTTCGTTTAAATAATAATAAAAATAGAATAAAAAAAAGAAGTAATGGATTTGTAATAAAAAAACTGGTTGGTAAAAGACTCCTTATTTTCGTTTGTTTTATTTAATTATTTCGAGTTTCTAAAGCAACAACAGAAAGTTTGTAGTTTAGATTCTCCTAAAACTCGTGTAACTAAATACTTGTGACTTCATTTGATTCATAGAAATGAAAAAAGAGTTCTTTACCTTTTTCATTTCCTTTGTTAATAATTTATCTCAATCTCTGAATTTTTCTAGGTTCATAAAAATCATATAAAAAAATGCTTATCGATTGAATGAAGAAAAAATAGGATTTTTTTTACGGATCAAATTTTCGGCACGATATTTAACCAAAAGATTTATGTAATTTGCATAGCTCTGTAGTAATCATTAGTATTTTCCGTTATAAATTTGTGTTTAAGAATGAACTAAGTATTCTTGGACATATTATAGAAAAAAAAAAGGGTTTCTCGTAATTAATTGTACCATACAAAATTTTTTGAATTTAGAATTATTATGCCTTGATTCATCTTTCTATGCAAACATAGAATTCTTTGGATAACAATAATCTAAGTTAAAATTCACAGATTCTTTTCCACTAAATTGAAAAAGTTATTTTTCTTAATTGGATTGAAAGCAAGAGAAATATATTATAGTAATTGAGAAAAATAATGATTTAGAAAGTTACAAAATTGAAGCTTAATCGATTCGTTTTAGTTGCAATACCCCATTCATTTTGCTTAACTATTTTCTAAATATAGAGTGGATCCATATATTCTATACTTATCTATATTATATATATGTATATATATTATATATATATATGTATATATATATACTTAATATAGTAAATTATTATACTAATTAATTATTACTACTATTTTTTTTTTTTTTTTTTTTTTTTTTTTCAATTGAAAATATTAAATAAAATAACTAAAGAATAAATCTATAAAATAACTAAAGAATAAATCTATTCAACCTATTTATATATCTTCAGCTATAGTCCCAATTATCTATATTTTGAATTCTAAAATTATAAAAAAAATTCTGTTAACTGTAACAAACAAAAAATGGGGTGATGGGGAAAAAAAGAATCCCCATCCCGGAAATAAAAAAAATCTATATATAAGAAAGGTGAATCCTTCTATCTTGTCTTTATTCTTTATTTAAATGAAAAGAAAAAAAGAGCTAAGACAATTCAAATTATTGCAACGTTTTGTTTTTTATTTGTTGTACAAAAAAACTTTCGGATTTACCGGTAGAAATAGATTTCGCTAATGACAAAGCTTTCAACGCTGTCCAATATCCCTTCTTCTTCCACACGTTTTTACGAATACGCTTTTTTGATATAGAAGTACGTTTTTTTGGAACTGCCATTTAAAAAAAAGTGAGTGCTAGAGTTGGATGTGAAAGACATCTATTGTTTAAAAAGATCCCCCCCTTTTTGATTCTTATATATTTTCTAGATTGTTTATTTAGATTCTATATCTATTTAGAATCATAAAAAAGAAATATAGATGTGAGACTAGCAAAAAATGTTCAAAGGTTAAAGCACTATGATATAATTTTGTTAGTTCTATTGTATAAAATACTATTATATAAAATAATCAGAAAAAAAAAAGAAAAAAGAAAGTAAAATAAAGTTTTTCGCTTTTATACCTCTCTTGTATATTGTTGTCGCAGTCCACTTATCTACCGACTTTTTTATACATAACATAAATCAAAAAATAGATCGAAAAGTTGACCAATCTTTTATCTATTTTTTTTTAATAAGAAAAAAATAGAACAAAAATGAAAATGAATTAGTTAATAAGTTAAGTTTCTGGATAAATAAGTTATATTGAGTCAAGTTAGAAGTCATTCTCCGATTCCTATAAAAATGAAAAATGCAAGCACCTTTTTTATTTTTTTCCCGATCTCGGATTTGAATATCTTTGAAGTACTTGAAAAAGATTCAAAATAATTAAGAATAGAAAATTGCATTTGACTTTTTGACTTTGTAATATCTTGATTTTTTATTACTACTTTCATTGCAAAAGAGATAAGAGCCGGTGAATCAGGAATCATTAATAAAAAAAGGTTTTTATGGAGCATACATATCAATATTCATGGATCATACCCTTCATTTCACTTCCGATTCCTATTTTAATAGGAGTGGGACTTCTACTTTTTCCGACAGCAACAAAAAATTTTCGTCGTATGTGGGCTTTTCCCAGTATTTTATTGTTAAGTCTAGCTATGATTTTTTCGGCCGATCTTTGTATTCAGCAAATAAATAGAAGTTCCATCTATCAATATGTATGGTCTTGGACCATCAATAATGATTTTTCTTTTGAGTTTGGCTACTTTATTGATTCACTTACTTCTATTATGTCAATATTAATCACTACTGTTGGAATTTTGGTTCTTATTTATAGTGACAATTATATGTCTCATGATCAAGGATATTTGAGATTTTTTGCTTATCTAAGTTTGTTCAATACTTCAATGTTAGGATTAGTTATTAGTTCAAATTTGATACAAATTTATATTTTTTGGGAATTGGTTGGAATCTGTTCTTATCTATTAATAGGTTTTTGGTTCACACGACCCCTTGCAGCAAATGCTTGTCAAAAAGCCTTTGTAACTAATCGTGTAGGCGATTTTGGTTTATTATTAGGAATCCTAGGTCTTTATTGGATCACGGGTAGTTTTGAATTTCAAGATTTGTTCGAAATATTTAATAATTTGATTTCTAATAATGAGATTTCTTTTTTATTTGCTACTTTATGTGCTTTTCTATTATTTGCTGGCGCAATTGCTAAATCCGCACAATTTCCTCTTCATGTCTGGTTACCTGATGCCATGGAGGGGCCTACCCCAATTTCGGCTCTTATACACGCTGCTACTATGGTAGCAGCTGGCATTTTCCTTGTAGCCCGCTTTCTTCCTCTTTTCATAGTCATACCTTACATAATGAATATAATCTCTGTTATAGGTATAATAACAGTACTTTTAGGGGCTACTTTAGCCCTTGCTCAAAAAGATATTAAGAAAGGCTTAGCCTATTCTACAATGTCTCAATTGGGTTATATGATGTTAGCTCTAGGTATGGGGTCCTATCGAGCTGCTTTATTTCATTTAATTACTCATGCTTATTCGAAAGCTTTATTGTTTTTAGGATCTGGATCAATTATTCATTCAATGGAAACTATTGTTGGATATTCTCCAGATAAAAGCCAGAATATGGTTTTTATGGGCGGTTTAAAAAAGCATATCCCAATTACAAAAATGTCTTTTTTAGTGGGTACACTTTCTCTTTGTGGGATTCCCCCGCTTGGCTGTTTTTGGTCCAAAGATGAAATTCTTAATGATAGTTGGTTATATTCACCGATTTTTGCAATAATAGCTTGGTCCACGGCCGGATTAACGGCGTTTTATATGTTTCGGATCTATTTACTTACTTTTGAAGGACATTTAAACATTCATTTTCAAAATTACAGCGGAAAAAAAAGTTGTTCTGTTTATTCAATCAAGCTATGGGGTAAAGAAGAACAAAAAACGATTAACAGAGATTTTCGGTTAGTATCCTTATTAACACTCACTAATAACTTAACACTCAATAATAACGAAGGGGCTTCCTCATTTTCGACGAAGGCATATCAAATTCATGGTAATGTAAAAAACGATGCTCGTATTACTATTACTCATTTTGGGACTACGAACACCCTTTCTTATCCTCATGAATCAGGTAATACTATGTTATTTCCTATGCTTATATTGGTTTTATTTACTTTAGGTGTTGGAGTCATAGGAATTCCTTTGAATCAAGACGAAGATATATTATCCAAATTGTTAACTCCTTCTATAAATCTTTTACATCCAAATTCAAATGATTTTGTGGATTGGT